ATCTCTTGATCTGCAAAGAATTCTCGACGTGAAAACACAGAGACAAAGGGCTGATCTTTGAATAGGAAAAAGAATGGATCGGCAGGGTCCCAAATGTATTGGCTTATTCGAAAAAAACCTTGTTCTTTGGAGGATCTATCTCGTGTCTGGTACTGCATGGTTCCACTCTGCAAGAACTCCGAATCATTCTCTTGAAGCTCATCCTCTTTATGATAAATGATACGCTTGCCCCGAAATGACCTGGCCCAATAGGGAAATCCCAATTCATTGGACCTTTCGATACAATCAAATAGATTGCCACAAGGGCGCCATATTCTAGGAGCCCAAACTATGTGATTGAATAAATCCTCCTCTATCTGTTGCGGGTCGAGGGCTCCTTCTTCAAACTCCGACTCGTATTTTTCATATAGAAATCTCTGATCAACAAAAGAACAAGATCCATTTTGCATCATATCTAAGGGATTTCTTGGTTCGGACCGAAGAAGCAATGTCACTCGATCATTATCAAACTGACTGCAATCTTTTTCTGTCCGTGAGGATCCCACCAGAGCGCCTTCTACTTCTAATAGGCCATGAACTAGATCAGAATCATTCTCAACGAATCCATAAGAAGTGATCCAATTTTTTTCATCGGGTCCGGGTAGAGACCAAAGATCTTGAGCGACCGATCCGGCAGAACAACTCAAAAGATAAAGAAGTATCGTTAATTTCTTCATGCTCGTTCCAAGCTCGAAGTACCATTTGTACAAAAAAGAATCCCCTTCCTTACATAATTTCTTCTTCATATAGATAGATATAGGATCTATGGGGCAATTACTTAGAAGTATATTTTGTGCCACAGCCCTTCCTATCTGATAGAAAAAGATCCCATGATCCTGAACCGATCTTACCTGGGATCGCAAATCCCAAGTTTGTCTATGAAGAGCGGATCTAATTGTATTAGTGTCTAGAATGGATTTCTTCTGTGTAATACTAATGGATAGGGCCTCATTGGTAAGTGCTACAAGATCTCGTGCATTGGAGCCCATGGTTATGGCCCCGAATCCATTAGTATGGAACATTTTATTTTCCAAGTGAAATCCCCTAGTATATGAAAGAGTGAAAAAGTGCTTTCGTTGTTGTGGAATAAGAAGCCTCCGTATCTTAATGCATGTATTTAATTTATTCGGAGCTATTAGAGCGGGATCCACTTTTTGGGGAATATGAGTCGAAGCAATAACAAGGATATTATTTCTAGTGGAGCATCTTTCACAATCCCTGGAGAGATAGTTCACTAATAGACCGAGGGATAAGTAATTCGACTCATTCACATACAGATCATGAATGTTTGGAATCCATATTATGCAAGGAGACATTGCTTTTGCTAATTCGAATTGAAGGGTGATATCAAATTGGTCTTTTTTCGGCGTCATATACATAGTTAGCGCATTCGTCATAGTTAGCAGCTCTGTATCAAGGTCATCATCGATATCGTCACTACCATCAATATCGATATTGTCACTACCATCAATATCATCAATAAGATAACCTTTAGGCTTGTCATCCAGGAACTTGTTCGGAAATACCGTAATGAAAGGAACATAGGAGTTTGTCGCTAGGTATTTGACCAAATAGGATCGTCCAGTTCCTATCGAACCTATCACTAAAATACCCCTAGACGGGGATAGGGCTAAGCGGAGCGAAAAGGGTTTTCCATGAGATGGGAAATGAAAACTATTAGCCCCACACGAGGTTTGTGAATAAGTGATTGTCTGATAATGAGCAAGGAATATCCGTCTTTCTGCTAAACAGGATCTATTGAACTCATAATTCATTAGATTTTTTTTATGAATGTCAACTAAGTATCGTAAGTAAATTGATCCCGGTTGTTCAACCATTTGATAACCAGAGTCATTCTTTAATAAATGATCACTATGAGTCAGACTCAATAGAATTTGATCAATCCTTTTTTTTGTCGTTAAGGTGGAGAACTGAACCAAGAATTCTCTTTCTTCATCATCAATCGAATCACTGTTCGCGACCCAGGATTCTATTTTATCATCAATCCAATCAACGTTCACGTTTTTTCTTTTTCTTATCAATGAATAGATCTCTTTACTTGTACGACTTAGATATCTCGTATTTCTCGAAAAAGTGATTCGATTGATGGGATTTGGTATGATACTTATGATATCGATGAGATTGATATTCAAATATTTCTTCTTAGAACGTATTGATTTGACCCCATAAGTGGGACCACCACCCAATAGCATGTTGCCACCAGAAGCAGAACCCCATATTTCTTCTAGATAATCTCCTAATTGTTCCAGAGCAACTAGAAAGAGATTCTTTAACCAGAAAGAGTTCAGTTCAGATGTAGGATACCTATCCAGAAGTTTTCGCAACTCAATCATGTATGATGGAATCATCAAAGATTTGATCTTTTCGAACTCTGTCTGTAACTCACTAGAGGCCCGGGAAACAAAGAGAAGATGTGTACGAACGAGATATCCAGCAACAAGAAGAAGGAAAAGGATTGAATAGAGGAACTCCCGAGCATTTGGTGATCTCAGATGTATCCATATCAATGGAACGGGTGACTCATTATTTCGATGAATCATTTCTTCGGACAGAAGAAGATTATGTAAACACTTACTCGAAATCTCACTTATCGGATTCCATTGTGGAAGAATCGCCCACAATTTTTTCGGAGGAATTGGCCATGATGTATCTGATCCATGCATAATATCATGAAAAATGGATACAAATTTTTGACTGCTACTTAGTATCGGCAATAGGTCTGAAAAAGTATCTAAAAGGGTGAAATTTAGATATTTGCACCCTGCCGAAGTAAGGAACCATGGCATATATGTTTGTAACAGATTCCATTTTGAGAGATTTGAAAAAGCACTATCTCGTTGAAGGGTTCTATACATCTGCCATTTCTCAACGCATTTCTTTAGACAAAGACTCTGTTTTTTCCTCTTTTCGGATGGTAAATATTTCTCAGAACATGGAGTGTGAATCAAACCCATGTTTGAATTGAAATTGAGATACTGATGCAAGTTCTTCCCTTCTGAATCAGAGAGATTCATATCTGAAAAAGGTTGACAATAAGTTCTTTCAAAATTGACTATTTTTCCCTCTGTTAGAGGTGTTCCAGAAATGTCTGGGATCGAGTAAATAGCTCTACGAACGAATGGATCGGATCGAATTGGAAAATGGAAAGATTTGTACAAGTTATACCTTTCGTCACCACTTTGTGGAAAATCGTTAGGTATGAATATGTTAGATACCTGTGACTCGATTGATGAAATAGTATCTCTCTCCAAAAAAACATGCTTTTTTGGACCGACGCACAAAGAAAAAATTTTGTTGCGAATGAACAAGATATTGAGGAATTGTCCATACGTAAGATCATAATTATTGATACGGGCCTTTTCCACATAAAAAGGGAATCTTTTGTTACAATCGAACCAGAAGTGATGTGGATGATTCAAGAATCGAAGTCGATTTGCTTTATAAAAAGAAGAGATCAATGAACTTCTATGAAATGGTTTCACGGGATTCAGCCAATTGTCTCGATCGTGGGATATCATTGAGAAATAGGAATCGGTGTTATCAAAGTCTTTCCTGCGATTATTTCTAGTATGAAATGAGTCAATCATCCACTTTGGTATCTTATTGAATAAAAACGGTGATATTGTTCCTCCATTGATCAAGAATTTCGATTTTTGGGAAGTATCACGATTATCCAATAAGAAGGGTTTCAATTTATTCAAATGAACGATTTGAATACCTATTGATTCTAACAACTGATTGCAGAGTTGATCATTCGGCCCTTTCAATTCATAGATGTGGATCTCGGACCTATGAATGGGGATATTCCCGATACTCACAAAGAAAAAAGGAAGTGACTTAGACAAAAAGAGAAGTGACTTGGACAAAAAGAGAAGTGACTTGGACAAAAAGAGAAGTGACTTGGACAAATATTGTTTGTCGATAACCTCGGACCAATCAATCGAATATTGATTAATACGTAATCGACCGAACACTACTTGAAAACGGCTCTTCTGCTCAGAAACGAAATGTTCCAGATGTTCCTGGAAATTATTGCTCCCGTTGGGCCATTTGTATCTATATGCATTAGGATCCCGATTCATGGATCTCTCGGTTCGAGAAATAAGAGGATCGAACCATTTCTTCTGACTCTTTTTCAAATTCGATAAATGTTGGTTGATCGTATATTTCATTATAGTTCTATGATTCAGAGTATCATTTCCTATTTGATCCCTTTTAATTCCATAAAAGAATCGATTCGATACATTTCTTATGTACCCATAGGTGCTATATTGGATTTTAATCAGATTTCGGATCAATCTATATTGATTGACTGCCTCCATTATGTTGTTGCTAGCAAATACCACTCTTTTTGGTTTTGGATCTTCCAAGTCATTCCCGCAGGAGATCCGGACCGATTTTTTTCTGATCCTTCGATAAAAAGATTCATTCTCTTCATAAAAAATAGGAGGTAGAACCAATAAAGATTTCTTTTTCAATTCATCCCTGGAGTTGAATACCTCATTCAATAATTTTTTTTTATCCATATCCAACCCGTAGGAATCAATAGAAAAGGAAAATCCCTTATGATACACCAGATCCGGCTCGGTTATTGATAGAGTGAATAGATCTGCCATTTCTTGAAATCTCTCTTCTGATTCAAAATCGCGGTGTAACGTGTACCCCCCCCTGTTCCGGTCATGGAATAGATGAAATAAAGAAAAAAATGGATTTTGGTTCAAGAATGAAATCTTATTGGAACTGTCCATATCCGGTTCATCCTTCGGAACCATATCACATCCCGGATCTGATGAAATAGGATCAATTGAGACGGTATTTTGTAAATACGTAATTATCTTGAATATATCAACCATTTCTTTATTTTCCGATCGTCTGGAAGGGACAAAAGAAACATCTTGTTCTTTCTTCAACAATTTATGATCTCTAGTGGACCTCTCAGT